ATTAACATAGTAAATGGAAGTGGAGCGAAAGGTATGATCCATGCATATTGATATGTATGTTCCATAAGAAAATCAAACTTTCTTTTTTCTTATTCTTATTAATTGTTTCCGATTCACCAGCTCCCTTTTCGGAAGGAACAATAATCAATAAAAAAAAGAAAGATATAAAAGAACTCAAATATGATTTTTCATTCTTAATTATTTCTTTCCCCAATATTGAAAAAAAAAAAGTAAATCAAGAAGTTACATTTCTTCAAATGACCAAGTTACTAGTTAAAAGTAACTGTCTAGTTATAAGATATTTAGTAAGAGAAATAATATAAGATTTTCAATCATTCGCTATTTCGGTGATTTATATCCATATTTATATCAATATAGTAAGTAAAAGAATGATACCAAAAAGCAAAATAAAAAATAAATGGATTCTGATATGGATCATAGGATCCGCCAATAACTCGGCTCCATAAAATAAGACCTAGTTTTTTAGTTCGTTTATTCAGTCAGAGGTATTAACTAATTCATTGTGGAACCGATTGATTGGCTGCTAGTCCAATAAAAAAACTTCTATTTGGGGGAAATTCAATGTTATGATACTTATGACTTCGTATAGAACTAAAATAAGAGATTACTCAAATTACCTTTATTAAGTAATGTATTGTTTAACAGATTAACTACTTGATTTGTATTTCAATTATGCAATGGATACTCTATCCTCAAGCTTGATCAATTAATCAAAAAAATATTACATTGATTATTGTTTTCTTAAATTAAGTAAAGAGGTTCTTAAGCTTTCGATTTATTAAATGTAACACGACAATCTATAAATAGAATGAGATATGGATATGAATTGGAACTTTTTGGATTCTTATCAACAGCAATCAATTTGATTTCTATAGTAATAGACCCCATATAGACATAGATCGAATGAAGATATGAAGGTACCGATCAAATCAGTACGAATTATTCTTTTTTCGGACATTGTATATAATAGAGATGCGAAAAAAATTCTTTTGAAAATCACACCTTTTTTACCCCTAGTGATACTCTATGCAATGCTCGTGTATCCATATTTTTGTATGTTGTGAAGTAAGTATCGGCTATGGAATAAATATAGATAATGAATGGAAAGAACGACCCCATTTTGAACAATACATGTCTTTCACATCCAACTATAAAAATGAGTAACCTCTTTTTAAAAATGGCGGTTCCAAAGAAACGTACTTCTGTGTCAAAAAAGCATATTCGTAGAAATATTTGGAAGAGAAAGGGATATCGGGCCGCGTCAAAAGCTTTATCTTTAGCTAAATCGATTTCTACCGGACATTCAAAGAGTTTTTTTGTGCGACAAACGAGTAATAAAGCCTTGGAATAATCTCAATCGACATGACTAGATGAATTGGATTGGATGATTTCTAAATCAAATGAATAATGAATATTAACTAAAACTAATGTTTTGAACTCATCACAATATAAGATAGAACTGCTTGTTGTGGTATGTAGAATAAGAATTATTCTGTCTACTAGGTTCTAAGATTTCTTTTTTTTTTTCAAACAAAAAAAAAAATATAAGGTTTTATTATATTATTTTCTTATAGTAGATTTTTATAATTCGCGAGATGGGGATTGTAACTTTCCCCATCGATTCACTTTTAACAAGAAAAACCCCTTTTTTAGAGTTTATTGGATTATGTATCTCTAATGGTTATAGATCATTATTGTAGAAAATCTGAAACAAATACAAATATAAGTATGAAGGGGGTTAGAACCCCTCCCCTTTTTGTTCCACAGCGAAGCAGATATAAGATCTATTGTAAAAATCAACAGGTTGTTGAAACGAATTGATTAAAATATACATTTTAAAACTTTGCTTTGTAACTCCCCAATCACTACATATCTACATAGACCCCCTCTTGTTTTGTTTTGAACGGACCAACAAACGAAAAGAAAACTGCCAGGATTCCATTTAGATCAATATTTATGTACGAGGAATAAATCAATTTTACGTAATCCAAGTAAAATAGATCCTATCTATCCTATGTTTGAACTGAAGGATCGATCAATCGATATATCATATTTATAGATCTAATATCTAGATTTCTTTTTTCTATTAATATCTATGTTTATATATATATATATTTTCTTTCGAAACTTTCTAAGTTCTTCTAAGTTCAAAGTACATATAGTATCTTTCTGATAAAGACAGAAACTCTTTTGTTTATTATATGACCCGCCCAATACCTAACTGGTTTGGTAAATCCTCGCGCGAATTATGTTATGTATACAATGAGGATCCCGACCATTAATAAGTTTTGATACCAAACTATCCGAATAGTTATAGAAATAACTTGGATGTAGTAATTAAATTGTGATACATAAAAAATAGTATTTTCTTTTGTTCAAAATGAATCTTTTTCATTTCGGATCCATCAAAAAAAAAATTCTTAGTTCTTCGGTTGAGGGCATAACCATCTAGTTCCAACTGTAGAACTTATACTACGGGAAATCCCACCGTTCAAAACGACACTCTACCACGATACTAAGGATTATTGAACGTTTAAATATTTATTTGAACGAGTCTTTATTCATTGATCGTTTCCTAAAATATATTGGATTATATCCTTCAATCTCGACGATTGAACGTCATATCGACTATGATTATTTCAATCAAGCCGCCATGGTGAAATCGGTAGACACGCTGCTCTTAGGAAGCAGTGCTAGAGCATCTCGGTTCGAGTCCGAGTGGCGGCATCCTCTCAAAAAGGCACAAGAGATCCTATAATGAATTCAATTCCTGATTTTCATTCTGTAATGGGGGAGAAATTCTCCTTTTTATAATATAACAATTTTTTTTATGATATTTTCAACTTTAGAACATATCTTAACTCATATCTCTTTTTCTATCATTTCAATTGTCATTACGATTCATTTGCTAAACTTATTAGTCCATGATACCGTAGGACTATGTGATTCGTCAGAAAAAGGCATAATGGCTACTTTTTTCTGTATAACAGGATTATTAGTTACTCGTTGGATTTATTCTAGCCATTTCCCGTTAAGTGATTTATACGAATCCTTAATGTTTCTTTCATGGAGTTTCTCCATTATTCATATGGTTCCCTTTTTTAGGAACCATAAAAAGAATTTAAGCGCAATAACCGCGCCAAGTGCTATTTTTACCCAAGGCTTTGCCACTTCAGGTCTTTTAACTGAAATGCATCAATCTGCAATATTAGTACCTGCTCTCCAATCCCAGTGGTTAATGATGCACGTAAGTATGATGTTATTGGGTTATGCAGCTCTTTTATGTGGATCGTTATTATCAGTAGCTCTTTTAGTCATTACATTTCGAAAAACCTTAGGTATTCCTGGTAAAAACAATCATTTCTCAATTTGGCCATTTCCGTTTGGCGAGATACACTACTTCAATGAAAAAAGAAAAATAAATGTTTTCATAAAAACATCTTTTTTTTCATTTAGAAATTATCACAGGTATCAATTGACTCAGCGATTGGATCATTGTAGTTATCGTATCATTAGTCTAGGGTTTACTTTTTCAACCATAGGTATTCTTTCAGGAGCAGTATGGGCTAATGAGGCATGGGGGTCTTATTGGAATTGGGACCCAAAAGAAACTTGGGCATTTATTACTTGGACCATATTCGCAATTTATTTACATACTAGAACAAATCAGAGCTTTCAAGGTGTGGGTTCGGCAATTGTGGCTTCTATGGGATTTCTTATAATTTGGATATGCTATTTTGGGGTCAATCTATTAGGAATAGGACTACATAGTTATGGTTCATTCGCATTAACATCTAATTAAGGAAAGGGCCTGAAGAATACATAAGAACGCCGTCCCCTATAGAATAGAATATAAGAAACTTTGTGTGAGTTTTTTGAGAACCACTTGAATCACTACTTGATTCAAGTGGTTCTCAAAAACCCCAGATGTCTCTAATTCCAATTCATTTCATTTTTTTTTTTCATTGTGCAGTGAACGTTAAATCACAGGATTCTTTTACTTTATGTCTTATTGATGAATGATGAAAACAAAACTATTTAGGAAAATAATTAGATAGAATAGCTTCTACCCTATCAACTGATAGGTAGAGAACGAAATCGGGATAAATACCAATACCTACTACAGGTAAAAAGATACAGATCGAAACAAATAGTTCTCGTGGTCCAGAATCCAAAAAATAAGAGTCTGGGACATTGAATAGCTTATATCCATAGAACATCCGACGTAACATAGATAATGAATAAATAGGAGTTAATATAATTCCAATTGCCATTACAAAAGAAATTAAGATTTTTGGCATTAAAAGATATTTCGAGCTGGTAATTATTCCAAAAAATACTACCAATTCCGCAACAAAACCACTCATTCCCGGCAATGCAAGAGAAGCCATCGAGAAGCTACTGAACATGGTAAATATTTTTGGCATTGGGATAGCTATTCCTCCCATTTCGTCGAGATAAACAAGACGTATTCTATCGTAACTTGTTCCTGCCAAGAAAAAAAGTGCAGCACCAATAAATCCATGAGAGATTATTTGTAAAATGGCCCCGTTGAGTCCCGTATCGGTTATGGAACCAATCCCTATAAGTGTGAAACCCATATGAGATACAGAGGAATAGGCTATTCTCTTTTTTAAATTGCGTTGACCGAAAGAAGTTGAAGCTGCATAGATTATTTGAATTGCTCCCACTATGATCAACCAGGGAGAAAATATAGAATGAGCATGGGGTAATAATTCCATATTGATCCGAACCAATCCATATGCCCCCATTTTTAATAAGATTCCAGCTAGAAGCATACATGTACTGTAATGTGCTTCTCCATGGGTATCTGGTAACCATGTATGTAGGGGTATAATCGGCGATTTGACAGCATAAGCAATAAGGAAGCCAAAATAGAATATTATTTCCAATCCCAAAGGATACGATTGATTAGCTAATGTTTCCAAATTTAATGTTGGTTCATTGGAGCCATATAAACCCATGCCCGGAACTCCCATTAAGAGAAAAATAGAACCCCCCGCTGTGTACAAAATAAACTTTGTAGCCGAGTACATACGTTTCTTCCCCCCCCACATGGATAGAAGTAGGTAAACAGGAATTAATTCTAACTCCCACATGAGGAAAAAAAGTAAAAGGTCTCGAGAAGAAAATGATCCTACTTGACCACTGTACATTGCTAACATCAGGAAATGGAACAATCGCGAATCTCTAGTAACTGGCCGAGCCGCTAAAGTGGCTAAAGTAGTGATGAATCCCGTCAGTAAAATGGGTCCTATGGAAAGTCCATCGATTCCCGGTCTCCAATGAAAATCAAAAATATGTATCCATTTATAAGCCTCCTCCAATTGGATTAATGGATCGTCCGATTGGAAATGATAACAGAATGCATAGGTCGTTAGAAGGAGTTCTAATAAGCATATACAAATTGTATACCATCGAATCACCTTATTTTTATTCCCTCTATAAGGGAGAAAGAAAATTGACGAACCCGCAGATATCGGTAAAACAACAATTACTGTTAACCAAGGAAAATAACTCGTGGTAAAGACAAGATAGACTTTGACCAGAAAAACCCGCGCTCGAGATAGTTTATTTTTCTCGAGTACGGGTTTTTGTCGGTAAAGAGGAATCAAATGTATTCAAGTGCAATTTTCTGGAACGTATCAATAAGCTAGACCCATGCTTCGGGTTGTCTCATGCCATAAATAAACCCGAACACTCAAGAAATCCGTTGGACAAGCGGATTCACATCTCTTACAACCTACACAGTCCTCTGTTCTTGGAGCAGAAGCGATTTGCTTAGCTTTACATCCGTCCCAAGGTATCATTTCCAATACATCTGTGGGGCAGGCTCGTACGCATTGAGTACACCCTATACATGTATCATAAATCTTTACTGAATGTGACATTGGGCCTATAAATTTTGGAAACGTTATCCATTTTCGATCTGGTTAAATCATAAATCAGTAGTAATTAAATTATATATTGTAGACACCAGACGAATCAGTGGTTTACCAGAATTTTTTTTGATAATCCATTTTCTTCTGGATCTGTTCATGAGGGAGGTCCAAGATACTTTGATTTCTTACGTTTCAGCAAACACGGTCATACGAGTTATACACGCTAGTGTGAATATATTATTCGATAGATATATCTGTCTTTATTTATATCATTACGACTATTTTATTTATTCAACAAATTCGATTGATTTATACGAGTTGATTTTCGGTTACGATGGATCGATGAAACAATAGCCGGCCCAATAGCTGCTTCAGCGGCTGCAATAGCTATAACAAAAATCGAGAAAATATCTCCTTTTAGTTGGCGACTATCAAATAAATCAGAAAACGTTACGAGATTTATATTAACCGCATTCAGTATAAGCTCAAGACACATAAGTGCTCTAACCATGTTTCGGCTTGTAATCAGTCCATAAATACCGATCGAAAATAAATAGGCACTCAAAATAAGTACATGCTCGGTCATCATTGACCAACTCCTCATCAATCTTGATTTATTTCAATATGAACAACAATTTCACTGATTTGATTGACTAGAATAGAACAAGTACGTAACAAAAAAGGGTATTAATTAGTAATAGATCGAACTAAAATAAACCCTTTCAATATAGAATAGAATCTGTGAATAATAGAATATGAAAATGGAACTGAAGGAAAATTGATGTGATAATAATAATAACATAGAACAAAACAAGACTTTATTTTCTTTAATTTTGGATTTCTAATTCGAAGTATTTATTACTTATTCTATTACTGACGAGCCATAGCAATTGCACCTATCAAAGCAGCTAAAAGAATTATAGAAATGAGTTCAAATGGAAGATAAAAATCAGTTGCTAAACGAATACCAATTTGTTGAACGTTACTTGTTAGGTCCTGCTCTATAATCTGGTTTGATCTTGTAGTCCAAATAATCCCGTACCATGACGTATTCCAAATAGTAGTAATTAGTGAAAAAAGAATACTTGTACAAACCAATGAGGTGACTCCATCTCCAACGGTCCAAAGATGGAAATCGTTGTAATATTCTGAACCATTCATGAACATCACAGCAAATACGATTAAAACATTTACAGCTCCCACATAAATAAGGAGCTGTGCAGCAGCTACAAAATAGGAATTAGATGGAATATGGAATAAGGATATACAAACAAGAACCAATCCCAATGAAAAGGCAGAATAAATTGGATTGGTAAGTAATACCACCCCCAGACCTCCCAATATAAGACCTAATCCTAGAAATACTAAAAGAATATCATGTATTGGTCCAGGTAAATCCATTATGTGTAAAATAAGAGATAAAATAAGTCAAAATATTTCATAAACTTACTGACCGGGCCAAGAAAAAAGAGGTTACCTTAGCTTTTTTTCTTGTATATGATACGTTCCTAATTGAATCCTAATGAATGTGATGTGGATTGAGATAGATACCGGGACCAATCCCACTACTGTATCCGAATATATCCGAAAGAGTAGTTCGAAATTATGTATTTGGAAATCATCACAGATATAGAAATCTATTCTAAATCCAAATCAAGGTGTGATTCTCACCAATCAATAGTTATGATTTGTAGTTATTAACTGAACAAAACGAAAGAAGCTTCGCTCCTTTAGATCAAAACAGAATCTTAGAAATTGGTAACCGTTCTTGCATTAAGAGGTTTATCCGTGGTTATTTTGATTTGAGTCGAATTCCTAATTGTTCGAATTGTATAATCTCCAATTACTGACATCGGTAACCGACCCAAAGCAATTTGATTATAATTCAATTCGTGACGATTATAAGTAGAAAGTTCATATTCTTCAGTCATCGATAAACAGTTTGTTGGACAATACTCGACACAGTTACCACAAAATATACAGATTCCGAAATCAATACTATAATTAAGCAATCGTTTCTTTCTAATATCTGTTTCCAATCTCCAATGAACAACGGGTAAATCTATGGGGCATACCCGAACACATACTTCACAAGCAATGCATTTATCAAATTCAAAGTGGATTCTACCACGGAAACGCTCTGATGTGATCGATTTTTCATAAGGATATTGAATAGTTACAGGTAAACGATTCGCGTGAGATAAAGTAATCATGAAACTTTGACCAATGTACCTTGCGGCTCGTACCGTTTGTTGACCATAATTCATGAACCCAGTCACCATAGGGAACATATCGTGGATATCCATGAATAATTTGATGTTTCTTTCTCTTGCTCGAGAGAGGTTATGAATCGAGAATATGTCTGTTACAACGAAACGAGTTGGAAAGAAGTTATTAATAATAGATTACCTAGAGAAATAGGTAAAAGAAATTTCCATCCAAGATTTAATAGTTGGTCCATTCTCATCCTAGGTAAAGTCCATCTTGTTGTGATAGGAACGAACAGGAACAAATAAGATTTAGCTAATGTAATAAGGATATCAATTGTCGTTCCAAAGACTCCGTTCGTCTTATTTATTCCGAAAGATTCAGGAATGAATATGTACGGAATAGGAAGATTCCACCCACCCAAGTAAAGAACTGTTACAAATAATGAAGAAACTAGTAGATTTAGATAAGAAGCAACGTAAAATAAACCAAATTTGATACCTGAATATTCGGTTTGATAACCTGCTACTAATTCCTCCTCTGCTTCTGGTAAATCAAAGGGTAATCTCTCACATTCTGCTAGGGAAGAAATTAGAAAAACTATAAACCCTATAGGTTGACGCCACAGATTCCACCCCCAAAATCCATATTTTGACTGTGCCTCAACTATATCAACTGTACTTGAACTGTTAGATAATCATAGTCGATGATAACATTACTGTTCCCATCACTATTCCAGAACCGCACATGAGACCTCCGCTTCATACGGCTCCTCGATGGCCACAAATAAATCTAAGGACCGGTTCATTTCATTATTACCTCGGCATGTTTGTAGGGTAGATAGAGGAAAGATACATCGGAGAGTCCCGAATTAGACCAATGGAATTCTGTCTGCTATAATAACAAATCAAAAGTGCTTCTGAATTGATCTCATTCTTTTATTTTATAATGAAAATTACAATTTCTCTTTGTTCAGTAATAACTTAATCCTTCCATAAAATACTCGTTGTATCAATAGATGTTTCAACTTTTGTACGAAAAATAATTAGACACTAGTTCATGAGTCATAGTTGATGAATCATGATAAGGATCTGTATGAATATAGATAGCATGGAGTAAAGAAAGAATAAACAAGGATCTCTTATTATTCCATTTTCCTATTCCTATTGCATTCTCGTTCCTGTTCTTCTTTCTCAAAGGGATTCTCAAAAATAAAGAATTACTTCGTTCCCGACAGTTATTTCTTTAATCAATGGATAGAAGGATACTCTGGATCGGAATCGTGAGGAAGTACTGCTTGATCATTTCTACCAACTTAAAGCCCTCATTATGATTCCTTTTATGTTATGCAGAAATATCCCTTTGGATATTTTACATTATCTCCATCACTAATCCTTTGTGTACCTTGGTGTTACTAACCGTCCACTCATTTTTGATTGATCCCCGATATGGTAATCTATACAAGAAAAGTAGAAACTACATACAGTTGATCTTTTGCACCCGCTTCAAGTTATGATGACTAATCAACCAATCTTGGGGTAAACAGTTTCGACTGCTTATGTTTACTTCCACCTTACTCTCGTACATAGGGAATGAGAATCCATTTTAGTACTGCAAATTTATAAGCTGTTTTGTTTCACTCATATAACTATCTGGTTTAGCTCATCGACCTGAATGATGAATAAAAAAATAAGGATATCTATTCAATATATTCAACCCCTTTCCTTTATTTCTAGGAAAGGGGTAAAAGTTCATGTTCCAACGAATCACACGTAGAGATATTGATAACACACACGAAGTTAATGGTATTTCATAACTAATAGATTGAGCAGCAGCCCGTAGACCACCTGAAAAGGAATATTTATTATTCGACCCATATCCTGACATAAGAAGTCCAATAGGAGCAATACTGGAAATAGCGATCCATAAAAAAACGCCTATACCGAGATCGGCTAGAACAAGGCGATAGCCAAAAGGAATTACTGAATAACTTAGTAGAATTGATATGACCGCTATAGACGGCCCAATACTGAATAAACGAATATCTCCTCTAGATGGTAGAAGATCCTCTTTGAAAAGTAGTTTGGTTCCATCTGCTAGAGCTTGAAGAATTCCCAAGGGACCAGCATATTCAGGCCCAATACGTTGTTGTATCCCTGCGGATATTTCTCTTTCTAACCACACAATCACGAGTACACCTATTGTGATTCCCAATACAGGAATAAAAATAGGGACAAGCAACCACAAGAGGTCATAGACCTCTTTTAAAGATTCCGATCTGGAAAAAGAATTGATAGCTTGCACTTCTGTCGTATCAATTATCATTTCAACGATCAACTTCCCCCATAATGATATCTATACTACCTAGTATCGTCATGATATCAGCCAATTTCATTCTTTTAACTAGGTGAGGAAGAATTTGCAAATTGATGAAACCTGGTGGACGAATTTTCCATCTCCAAGGAAAAACACTATTATCTCCTATCAGAAAAATTCCCAATTCTCCCTTTGGAGCTTCTACTCTCACGTAAAGTTCTTGTTTCGACAATGCAAAAGTGGGAGAAGGTTTTTTACTAATGAATCGATAGTCAAAATCATTCCATTCGGAATCGCTTGTTCTATCAAAGCGTCGACCTTCTAAATTCTCATAGGGCCCTCCCGTAATTCCTTCCAGAGCCTGTTGAAGAATTTTTATAGATTCTGTCATTTCACTGATTCGTACTAAATAACGAGCTAATGAGTCTCCTTCTTTTTGCCATTGGACTTGCCAATCGAATTCGTCGTAACACTCATAATGATCAACTTTACGAAGATCCCATTGAATTCCGGAAGCTCGTAGCGTTGGTCCTGATAAACCCCAATTTATTGCTTCCTCCCCGCCAATAATGCCCACCCCTTCAACTCGTTCCAAAAAAATGGGATTCTGCGTAATAAGCTTTTGATATTCAACAACTCCCGTTAAAAAATAATCGCAGAAATCTAAACATTTATCTATCCAGCCATGAGGTAGATCAGCAGCTACTCCTCCGATACGGAAATAATTATGCATCATTCGCATACCTGTGGCAGCTTCGAATAGATCATATAGCAATTCCCTTTCTCTGAAAATATAGAAGAAAGGAGTCTGTGCACCGATATCCGCCATAAAAGGTCCAAGCCATAACAAATGAGAAGCTATACGACTCAGCTCCAGCATGATTACTCTGATATAGCTGGCTCTTTTAGGTACTTGAATATTTCCTAATTGTTCTGGTGCATTTACTGTTATTGCTTCTGTGAACATAGTGGCTAAATAATCCCAACGCGTTACATAAGGCAGATATTGTATAATTGTTCGGTTTTCTGCAATTTTTTCCATTCCTCTGTGTAAATAACCCAATACAGGTTCGCAGTCAATAACATCTTCACCGTCTAGAGTAACGATGAGTCGAAGAACACCATGCATTGATGGGTGGTGAGGACCCATATTGACTATCATGAGGTCTTTTCTTGTAGCCGGTACATTCATATGTTTTTTCCCCGATTCATTATTCCATCAATTGCTGAAAACGAAAGGAGGTTCATCAAAATCCAAGATCTAATAAATCAAAAAATTCAAACAATCTTCAAATTAACGAGTTTTTGGCTCCCGAATATCTAACTGATCAATTAATTCTTTATAACGTACTCGATTTTTCTTTGACAAATAAGCCAGCAGCCGTTGACGTTTTCCCAGAATTCTCCGCAGGCCTATCTGAGATGAATAGTCTTTTCTGTGCAATTCCAGATGTGAAGTAAGTTTCCGTATCTTATTGGTGAAACTGAATACTTGAAATTCAACAGACCCTTTGTTTTTTTCTTCTTGCGGAATAACAGAGATGAATGCACTTTTTACCATAAAAAGAATTATTTTTTTTTTTTTTCTTTTACACAGATATGGATTTTCCCGATCAGGAATAATAATAATAATGCCAGTCATTTCGATCTAGTACATACAATAAAAAAGCTGGATTTATTACTACTTTTTTCTATCAAATCCAATTCAAAAATACAATTTGTAATTTGATTCGGTAGAAAGTAAAAGAAATTTCCGTACCCACAAAAAGGAATGGTTTGGACCTAAGAAGATTCTGCCGATTCATTCCTAGATCCAATCCACTCGATACGTCATTGAATAAGTATCATGTATCAGAATGTAATACAACGTGTGTGTGTACATCTGTCTACCCACATATCCCAAATATTACACGCGATATATAAGAAATGTACCAACCGTCAACTAATTCCGAATCGTGGTGGATACATATGTATCCTTAACATACTGAAACGACTGCCATTATTGGTATCAAACCAGTAGCGATTCATACAAGCTAAATCTTCTAATCGATAATTGGGCCAAAGGAACAATTTGAATTGAATGAATTTATTTATATCTGTATCAATATGCTTGTCCTCGTCCAAAAATTGCCCACAGTTCTTTACGTTGTTGCCGTTGAAAAATACGAGATTTCTATCCACAAGATTCCTATTTCCGGAATTGAAAGAGATTATAATTCTCAATTCTCTGCGACGTCTAGGAGATAGAATATTTTCAGGAACAAGCAAATCATAATCATTTTCGTCTCCATTCACAAGCATTTTTCCATGTTGTGCAATAGATCCGTCGAAAAAATTATCATCAACGGATCTTTTTTCTCGGTATCTTCGATTAGTTTGGTGCTTATTCTTATGGACCAATGAAACACCTATGGTTTGATACATAATAAATTGCCCATCCCATTTTATAGACAGACGGACCGGTTCGATAATAAATATTCCCCTTTTTATCAATTCTGTAAGAGTTAGATCTTTCTGAATCAACATTACATCCAGGCGCATTTCTCCTCTTTGAATAGAGGATATAGCAATTTCCCTTGGATTTATAAGTCTAAGCAGGAGACAATATACCTTGACATTATTCATTATTCTTTGATTCAAAGGATCATCCCATCTTAATTGAAAAAGCAAATATCTTTTCAAGAAGAACTGTAGTTCTGCTCCCTTGTTGCTCTTGAATTGTCTTTTATTTCCAAGTTTTTTAATGTCTGATTCTGCATAATCTCTTTCAACATCTTTTTGTTGGTTTCGTGCATCTGACCCAAGATTTCCTTGGCCAAGGAAATCTTTTTCTTCTTGATTTCCATTCTCTAATTCAAGATAATCTTTTTGATTTCCATTGATGTTTTTATTTTCACTAATGTTTTCATTTCCATTCAAATTGAAAAGAAGTAATTTGATTGGTATGATCCATGGCTTAATCTTATATGCATCATAAAGTGGCACAAATTCTGAGAAGAACCAAGGCGCTAGATTTGATATGGGACGATATAGCATTCCTTGATTCATTCCCATCCGGCTCAAAAAGAAACTTTTTGGATTGAGTGGGTTGATTTCTTGATAAGTCGTCAAATAAAAAGGATCTTTCTCGGCACTTATTTGATAATCATCAGTCCCGGTCTTCGTATTTTTATGAATGTTGGTCCACGCCTCAATATCGATATTTTTTCGAAGACAAAAATGGAGATTTTTCCAGTCCAAATATTTTCTATCCCTACTTTCCCTACTTTTACCCCTATCAATAATATATTTTTCTTCTAGATAATCACTAAGAGCTATACCTCCCAGGACAAAAACTGATTCGGATTTAGGTGTCTTGTAATTATATGGAATCCCTCGGTCCTCGTTTATTTGTAATGGCAATCGATATGAACCTTTACTATCTCCATAATGAATATATTTATATGAAAAAAGATCATATCTGTAGTGTTTTTGAAATTTTTCTTTTTGACTCGGCAATGAATTCACTACAGAATCATGTTGTTTCTCGTAATGAATGAATTGGTCTTTTTCATATGAATCTTTTTTGGAGTCTTTATTTTGAATCGTACGATGTTGATTGACTCTATCTCGCCATTTTTGTGATCCGAATCTGGACCATCTAGTCTGAGGTAAATTGTATTGATAATGACCCCTTAACCAGTTTTTCCACTCATCCATTCCAGAATTCGGAAGTTTATTATGCCTTAATTTGGAATCAAATATTCCTCGTGTCCTCAAATAATCCCTTATTCTATCCCTAAGAAAAAGATCGTGATATTGAAGTACGGATTTCAAGCGATACTTGTTACTAACTTGGGTTTGTGATAATTTGTAAAATAAATATGCTTGGGACAAGGAAGATAGATCCCAATAAATCTGTGATTTCTTATTACTAATATTAGAAAAATACTTTTTGCTAGTCGAAATTATTGTATTTTGATTTGTTTCATCAATTCCTTCTTTATTTCTTTGATCATTGTAAATGTATTTATCAATCATTTTTTTTGTTGATTCAAGGAAAAGTTGTGCATTGACCCGGGCAATATTAATGCTGCATAGAAAGATATCTATGTATATTCTTTCACTGAAAAATTTCAAAAAATAGCGCCATTTACGTATGAATCGGGCACTTCTTCTTTTTGATATCTGCCAAATATGTTTCTGTGATTCTGATCTTTTATCATCACAACTTGTCTCGTTAGGACTACTATTTATATCTGGAGTTAGAAATATTTTTATTTTTTCTTTTGTGATCCTTTCTATTTTATTTCTTATTATGGTTGTCCTATCGGACAAATCCTTCATTTTTGTTTCTGTCAGTGAATAATTTGTCCAATCCATGGATCTAATTCGAATGGTTGATTCACTGACAATCTTATTACTGATTATGGTTATGGAATCTTCTTCATTTTCATTCGATTCATATACTTTCTTGAATCCAAATAAGAAAATGGAGTTTACTTTTGCAAACTCTTTTATTATTTTTTTTACAAATAAAACTATTTGCCGAATCCATCTTGTTTTTTCTTTTGAGACCTTTAGAAACCATTTTGTTCTTTCTTTTAAAACGCTTAGAACTAAAAAACATTTTTTTTTCGCTTTTCTAATTTTTTTTTCGAGTTCTTTGAGAATGGGTTCCAAAAAGGAAGGTCGTTTTCTGGGAGAACCAAAGGGTAGTTCGGTTTCCATTCCCCAGACTGTTAAAAAACAAAAATTTGCTTTTTTTTCTTTATTTTTCATTGGATCTCTATGATGGGATCGTAGCTTAGATCTGTGCCAAGGTTTCAGACAGAAAGGAAATAGGATCTTTATCTGAATACCGTCTGTTAACCAGTCTTTTGGAAATTCTGTTTCTGATAATTGAACACCATTATAGGTACATTTAACATGCATTTCTCTATTCCACTCCTTCAAATCCTCATACCACTCGGGGAATTGAAATAATAACATACGTACAAGATTTTTAGCTATTATCAATGAAGGCAATATGATGTATTTTCTAAGAGTCGATTGGGTTACTAACATAATACCTCTTATTGCTTGAGCAAATATAATAGTATCCCAAGTTTCTGCTATTGCTATCCGTTCATTCTCTTCTTTTTTATCCTTTTCTTTTGTCTTTTTCTCCTCAGAATTCGAAGTTTTGAATTCCGAGCCTTTCTCCATCCAATTTCTAAAAGCTAGGTTAATCGTTTCGGAGATAGAAAAAGAAAAAAAAGATGTTTTGTCTATTCTGTCCAAAAAAAGTGGGGAATGTACGTTTGCTTGAAACATTTCCCAAGTAACTGTTTTACGTCTTTGAGCGCGCCTAGATCCTTTGATTAGATCCCGACAAAAATCCGATTGTTGCGAATAACGTATCAAAGCCACCTCTTCTCCTTGGTTACTATTAGTACTAATAGGAGTATTGGGATCCTTATCGTTATCAGTATAAATTACCACACGTTTGGATTTTCTTGAACGAACCCCATGACCTTCCATTGATTCTTCCTCATTTTCTTCTTCCTGCTGTTGCAAATCGTTGGTCAATTTGTATGACCATCGAGGAACCTTTTTACCAATTTCTTCTATTCCAATAGATTTCTTGTGAATTGTTTGATAATTTGGTGTATCATTTGTAATCGCATCGAATAGAAATTTCAAACATTTCATTTGATTTTCTGAATCAAATCTTCTTTGTTTTTGTTCGGTCGGTAAAACAAGTCCTTCTTTCAAATTAAAACGAAAATGAATTGGTGATTCCCCGGCTAATTCACTAGTGAAGGTCAAGGAATGGCTAATGTCTGTCGATAATGATTCTCCATTAAATCGATCTATTTTATCTTCAAATTCTCGGTAATTAGTAGGAAAGATATCATGAATCTTATTTGTCCAAACCACTCTTATGGAATCTTCTGTCGAAGTGGTTGAATCATCCAGAATTTGGTGTGAATACACTTTTTTGATTGTTCCACGATATGGTCCGTTCAAAAAAGGATCATACATTCTAGGCAAGCATTCTTGTTCATTCTTATCATTGCATAATCTGGTCCTTTTTTCGAGCACATGCATAGAAAGAGATCCCTTGTTTAGAGCTTCTATTCGATTTATGAACTCATTGTTCAAGTTGCACCTTTTTTTTTCATTGGTAGAAACCCAATGATTATACAGATCTTCCGGGGATAGTTTTTCTGTCGTACACAAAGAAAGATGTTTTTCTATCATTTCAAAAAAAATCGACAAACTAGGTGGATATGTAAAAGATATTTTTTGTTTTCCATCAACCGGACATTTGTGAAAAAAATATTGTGACATTTCATTTCTTACAGCATTTGCAAAACGATCGTTTTTTATATATCGCAATGGACGGTCCCATCGTTTATAGTCGAAAAGAAGAGTTACAATAGGTTTTTCAAACCAGAAGAGATCTTTATCTTTAAGTATTTCTAACTTCCAATTTTCTTGATACCCCCTCCTTTTTTTTTCGCGGAGTTTGTTTGGGTCCTCTCTTTCTTCCGATGTTTCGTCCTCATTTTCCTCCTTTTCTTCTGTTTCTTTCAGTTTCTGAGTCAGGATAGGCGAAGGCATTCTGCCTAAATAGTATACACAAGTGATAAATAAGAAAATATTCAACATTCGAGACAAAAAATGTATCAATTCTGATACAAGGTACTTATTAGACCTAATAAGTAGATTGGATCTAATTGAACGATTTCGTTGTATCCAGAATAATATCAATCCAACCCATTTCATGAATAAAATGTGACCAATTAACCAACCAACAAAACTACTTGTTACAAATAGCATTTTGTTGTTGCATCGAAACATATAAATATTGACTAATCTGATTAACGTTGAACTTGGTAAAACGAAATGGTTGCATAATTGAAAAATGAGATTATTCCAGAATATGGATTGAATGCTGAAATTACGAATTGAATTTAAGGTAGTCGATCTATAGTCAAAAGTAAAATGTTTGTGATTCTTCCAGAAGAAATGAAACAAAAGATATGGTAGAACTAGTACAGTTATTGTATAAGGTCTACCCATTG